CTTGTTGGAGTTTTCTAGAATCTGAAAGCCAGAACCCCTTTCTTTTTCTTTTTTTCTTTATTTGACCTACTTTAGCCGGATGAAAGGAAACTTTCACGTCCGATTTTGAGGGGGGGACATCCTATCCCAATTTTTATTTTGCTAGGCCCATAGATAAAAAACCCACTTTTTTACGATTACGGGGTTTATTGGAATATGAAATTCAACCCTGGAAATACAGGATCCCCATTTTTTTTACTACCCGGAGCTTCGATACATTTCGAAATCGAGAGATGTCTACCGGGGGAGGTTCTATCAGACAACAATTAGCCAATCTAGATTTACGAATGATTATAGATTATTCATTGGTAGAATGGAAAGAATTGGAGGAAGAGGAACCCACAGGGAATGAATGGGAAGATCGAAAAGTTGGAAGAAGAAAAGATTTTTTGCTTAGACGCATGGAATTGGCTAAGCATTTTATTCGAACAAATATAGAACCAAAATGGATGGTTTTGTGTCTATTACCAGTTCTTCCTCCTGAGTTGAGACCAATCTATCATATAGATGAGGATAAACTAGTGACCTCGGATATTAATGAAATATATAGAAGAATTATCTATCGTAATAATACTCTTACAGATCTATTAACAACAAGTATAGCTACGCCAGAAGAATTAATAATATCTCAGGAAAAATTGCTACAAGAAGCCGTGGATGCACTTCTTGATAATGGAATCTGCGGACAACCAATGAGGGATGATCATAATAGAATTTACAAGTCGCTTTCAGATGTAATTGAAGGCAAAGAAGGAAGAGTTCGCGAGACTCTGCTTGGTAAACGAGTCGATTATTCAGGGCGGTCAGTGATTGTCGTGGGCCCTTCACTTTCATTACATCGATGTGGATTGCCTCGCGAAATTGCAATAGAACTTTTCCAGGCATTTGTAATTCGTGACCTAATTAGAAAACATCTTGCTTCGAACATAGGAGTTGCTAAGAGTCAAATTAGAAAAAAAAAACCGATTGTATGGGAAATACTTCAAGAAATTCTGGATGACCATCCCGTATTGCTGAATAGAGCGCCTACTCTGCATAGATTAGGCATACAGGCATTCCTCCCCGTTTTAGTGGAAGGGCGTGCTATTTGTTTACATCCATTAGTTTGTAAGGGCTTCAATGCAGACTTTGACGGGGATCAAATGGCTGTTCATGTGCCTTTATCTTTAGAGGCTCAAGCAGAGGCACGTTTACTTATGTTTTCTCATATGAATCTTTTGTCTCCAACTATTGGAGATCCCATTTCTGCACCAACTCAAGATATGCTTAGTGGACTCTATGTCTTAACGAGTGGAAATCGTCGGGGTATTTGTGTAAATAGGTATAATCCATGTAATCGTATAAACTATCAAAATGAAGATAATAACTATAAGTATACAAAAAAAAAAGAACCCTTTTTTTGTAATGCCTATGATGCAATTGGAGCTTATCGGCAAAAACGAATCAATTTAGGTAGTCCTTTGTGGCTGCGGTGGCGACTAGATCAACGTGTTATTGCTGCAAGAGAAGCTCCTATCGAAATTCACTATGAATCTTTGGGGACCTATTATGAGATTTATGGACACTATCTAATAGTAAGAAGTATAAAAAAAGAAATTCTTTATATATATATTCGAACCACTCTTGGTCATATTTCTCTTTATCGAGAAATAGAAGAAGCCATACAGGGGTTTTGGCAGGGCTGTTGTAATTCTATGCTACCAGCGGGAATTCGAGTCTCGCCGGGTTAACTAGGACTAGAATTGCGGAATTTATACGTGAATCAAGATCTAGAAAAGGAAGTTTTCCAATCACTGACTCAAACCCATTGTCAAATTCTACTCAGCGCAACGCAATATGGAGGTACTGATGGCAGAACGGCCCACTCAGGTCTTTCACAATAAAGTGATAGACGGAACTGCCATGAAACGACTTATTAGTCGATTTATTGATCACTATGGAATAGGATATACATCACATATCCTGGATCAAGTAAAGACTCTGGGTTTCCGACAAGCTACCGCCGCATCCATTTCATTAGGAATTGATGATCTTCTAACAATACCTTCTAAAAGATGGCTAGTTCAAGACGCTGAACAACAAAGTTTTATTTTGGAAAAACACCATCATTATGGGAATGTACACGCGGTAGAAAAATTACGTCAATCGATCGAGATATGGTATGCCACAAGTGAATATTTGCGACAAGAAATGACTCCTAATTTTCGGATGACCGATCCTTTTAATCCAGTACATATAATGTCTTTTTCGGGAGCCAGAGGAAATGCATCTCAGGTACATCAATTAGTAGGTATGAGAGGATTAATGTCGGATCCCCAAGGACAAATGATTGATTTACCCATTCAAAGCAATTTACGCGAAGGACTCTCTTTAACAGAATATATTATTTCTTGCTACGGAGCCCGTAAAGGAGTTGTGGATACCGCTATCCGAACATCAGATGCAGGATATCTCACGCGCAGACTTGTTGAAGTAGTGCAACACATTGTTGTACGTCGAACAGATTGTGGCACCGTTCGAGGTATTTCTGTAAGTCCTCGAAATGGAATGATGGCGGACAGGATTTTTATTCAAACATTAATTGGCCGTGTATTAGCAGATGATATATATATAGGTTCGCGATGCATTGCTACTAGAAATCAAGATATTGGGGTTGGACTTGTCAATAGATTCATAACTTTTAGAGCACAACCAATCTCTATTCGAACCCCCTTTACTTGTAGGAGTACATCTTGGATTTGTCAATTATGTTATGGCCGGAGTCCAGCTCATGACGACCTGGTCGAATTGGGAGAAGCTGTAGGTATTATTGCAGGTCAATCTATTGGAGAACCGGGCACTCAATTAACATTAAGAACTTTTCATACTGGCGGAGTATTCACAGGGGGTACTGCAGAACATGTGCGAGCTCCTTCTAATGGAAAAATAAAATTCAATGAGGATTTGGTTCATCCGACACGTACACGTCATGGACATCCCGCTTTTCTATGTTCTAGAGACTTGTATGTAACTATTGAGAGTGAAGATATTATACACAATGTGTGTATTCCGCCCAAAAGTTTTCTTTTAGTTCAAAACGATCAATATGTAGAATCAGAACAAGTCATTGCTGAGATTCGCGCGAGAACATCCACTTTGAATTTGAAAGAGAAGGTTCGAAAACATATTTATTCTGACTCAGAGGGCGAAATGCACTGGAATACCGATGTGTACCATGCACCCGAATTTACATATGGTAATATTCATCTCTTACCAAAAACAAGTCATTTATGGATATTATTAGGGGAGCCCTGGAGATCTAGTCTAGACCCCTGTTCGATCCACAAGGATCAAGATCAAATGAACGCTTATTCTCTTTCTTTTAAGCGAAGATATATTTCTAACCCCTCAGTAACTAATAATAAAGTGAGACACAAAGTTTTTAGTTCGTATTTTTCTGGTAAAAATCAAAAAGGAGATAGGATTCCTGATTATTCAGAACTTAATCGAATGACATGTACTGGTCGTTGTAATCTCAGATATCCGGGCATTCTCGACGGAAATTCTGATTTATTGGCAAAGAGGCGAAGAAATAGAGCCATCATCCCACTCGACTCGATTCAAGAAGGCAAGAACCAACTAATACCTTCTTCAGGTATCTCAATTGAAATCCCCAGAAATGGTATTCTCCGTAGAAATAGTATTCTTGCTTATTTCGATGATCCTCGATATATAAGAAAGAGCTCGGGACTTACTAAATATGAGACTAGAGAACTGAATTCAATCGTCAACGAAGAGGATTTGATTGAATATCGAGGAGTCAAGGTATTTTGGCCAAAATACCAAAAAGAAGTAAATCCATTTTTTTTTATTCCCGTGGAAGTCCACATTTTGGCCGAATCTTCTTCCATAATGGTACGGCACAATAGTATTATTGGGGTAGATACACAAATCACTTTAAATAGAAGAAGTCGGGTAGGCGGATTGGTCCGAGTGAAGAAAAAAGCAGAAAAAATAAAACTGATAATATTTTCTGGAGATATCCATTTTCCTGGAAAGACAAATAAGGCATTCCGATTGATACCACCAGGAGGGGGAAAACAAAATTCCAAAGAATACAAAAAATTGAAAAATTGGCTCTATATCCAACGAATGAAACTTTCCAGGTATGAAAAAAAATATTTTGTTTTGGTTCAACCTGTAGTCCCATATAAAAAAACGGATGGTATAAATTTAGGAAGACTTTTCCCGGCGGATCTGTTGCAGGAAAGTGATAATCTACAACTTCGAGTTGTCAATTATATCCTTTATTACGACCCAATTCTTGAAATTTGGGACACAAGTATTCAATTAGTTCGGACTTGTTTAGTGTTGAATTGGGACCAAGACAAAAAGATCGAAAAGGTCTGTGCTTCCTTTGTTGAAATAAGGACAAATGGTTTGATTAGATATTTTCTAAGAATCGACTTAGCGAAGTCACCTATTTCATATACCGGAAAAAGGAACGATCTGCCGGGTTCAGGATTGATCTCTGAGAATGGATCAGATCGCGCTAATGTAAATCCGTTTTCTTCCATTTATTCCTATTCCAAGGCAAGGATTCAAGAATCCCTTAATCCAAATCAAGGAACTATTCATACATTGTTGAATCGAAATAAGGAATCTCAATCTTTGATCATTTTGTCATCATCCAATTGTTCTCGAATAGGCCCATTCAACGATGTAAAATCTCCCAATGTGATAAAAGAATCAATAAAAAAGGACCCCCTAATTCCAATTAGGAATTCGTTGGGCCCCTTAGGAACAGGCTTTCCAATTTATCATTTCGATTTATTTTCCCGTTTAATAACTCATAATCAGATCTTGGTAACTAACTTTTTGCAACTTGACAATTTTAAACATATTTTTCAAATACTTCAATATTATTTACTGGACGAAAATGGTCAAATTTATAATCCCTATTCGTGCAGTAACATCATTTT